CCCTTTATCAAAGATAAATAGACACTGTGTAACTTTATTGCGTTGGAAAAGAGGAAAAGACTATACTATGACTATCCTATGGACCCCGCTTGCTCTTGTTCAGCGGATTTTTTCAGAACAAGGGTTCAGATTTGTTCTATTCTGTTGGTAATAATGTAACAATTCTGTTCGTAGGAACAAAGAGAAGCAGATTTATTCTATACTCGATAAGTACCAATACGCAACGGGGGTTGATACCTTTTTCTATGAGCGAAAGGGTCCCCATTTATTCATCATTAGAAGGCCCTATTCGTAAGAATTTTACTATATTCATTATTCATTCTGCATTTTTTATGACTTTAGGAATTTTTATAGTCTATTTTTATAGTCTATAGAATCTATTCTATGTATAAAAGAAATACGATAAAAACCAATACTCAATACTATAATATAAAGCCAATCAAACCCTATTTTTTTTTTACGTTTCCCCATCAAAGTGAAATTTTAAATTTAAAGTAGGAGATCTTTTCATTTTATGCCTATTGGTGTTCCAAAAGTACCTTTCCGAAATCCCGGAGATGAAGATGCATCGTGGATTGATATATAGTGCGACTTGTCAGATATATTGAGTCATTTGGGATTTCCCCGTTCTCTCCCCCGAGAGAGATAGCCCCCCTTTCACCTAGATAAATTCATGGAATCATCCAAAATTTGGAGCGTGAAAAACAATGAGAACCTTTTGTTTTGGGGGAAAATTCATATTACTTACTATTATATTCTATTATTATTATGGTTGGCTTGGTTGGACTAAAAAAATGAAGTATTCAGGCTCCGTTGAAAAAAAAAGCCAATCGGTAATATATCGATGATTTTTACTTGTACCATAACTGATTCCTATATTTGGAAATTGAAATAGATCCTCTTTGTCAGGTATCTCAAACTTTAATAACTACTTGGTAGAAGGTATGACATGAATTGAAAAAATAAAGTCATAACAAAAAGAAATGGTAATGGGAGCATTTGTTCTATATATACAAATCAAAATGGGGCGAATCCTTACCCGGAGAAGAGCAGAAACCTAAATAAAAGAAACTCATTCAGGAACAAGAAAATGCCATCGGAATTTGGATGAAATCTCGATGAAACAATACATCAATGAGAAGTTAACTCGATAAGTTTAGTGACCCCTTTTCTTCTTCTTCTAATAGATAGAAAAGCGAAAAATAGAAACGGAGTTCGTCTTTATTGAAAAATCGAAAAAAATTTCGCTAGACGTCAGAAAAAACCTGTTATGAAAAAAAAAGAAAGGGGCTGGAATCTATACATTGATTCTTTTTCACAATTTTTTTGAACCGTATGCGTCAAAAGGCGCATGTACGGTTCCTAAGGGAAACAATTTCCCCTAATCAACCGACTTTATCGCGAACGATTCCTGTTTTTAGTTCAAGAGATTGATAGTGAGATCGCGAATCAAATTGTTGGTCTTTTGGTATATCTTAATATCGAAGATGATACCAAGGATATTTTTTTGTATATAAATTCTCCCGGGGGAGATGTAATATCTGGAGTAGCTATTTATGATATGATGCAAACTGTGCGGCCAGGTGTCAGTACAATATGCATAGGATTAGCCGCTTCAATGGGATCTTTTATCCTGGCCGGGGGAGCAATTACCAGACGTGCAGCATTCCCTCACGCTTGGCGCCAATGAGGTTTTTATTTGACAAAAAAAAAGAAGACTATGCCTTCGTTATATGAATATATGAATGTCAATATAATATTAAGTAATAATAGCATGGCACTTCGAATTCGATATTCAATTTTTTTTATTGTTTTTCAAAACAAAAACATTCGATTATGTATCGAGAGAGGAGTATGAACTCAAAGGTATTTCCGATTTTCTCTTATCTATCGGGAGTCCAGTTCAGCGTCACAAACCCTTTTTTGTTTTCATGCCAGGGGGTACTTAAGAATATGTAAGTCACGATTTTTTCATTATTTGATCGGATCAAAAAAGAAACTTTGGGATTGCTAGAGACAAAAAAATCATAAATAGAACTATATAAAGCAACGGAGCCATCATAATATTTTTCAACTTCTCCGAAAGGAAGGGTGGCAATTTGATCATTTACCCATCTGGTTCTGATAGATTCTATTTTTTTTTTCTCTTTCTTCAATGGAAGGGAGGGTTCAGGGTCCATTTTATTGTAGAGCCGTATGCAATACCCAAAAGATGCCTGTACGGTTGTTCAATTCTATCGTTTGTCTTCGCTTTTTCATGCGAGCTAGAGGAACATTTTGTTATATCATCAGGGTAATGATCCATCAACCTAGGACTTCTTTTTTTGAGAGTCATGCAGGAGAACTTCTCTTGGAAATGAAAGAAGCGTTGAAACTGCGTGAACGCATCGCAGAGATTTATGCACAAAGAACCGGCAACCCTACCTCGATCATATCCCGAGACATGGACAGAGACGTTTTCTTTTCAGCACGACAAGCCCGAATTTATGGAATTATTGATGATATAGAGTTCTCAGATGATGAAGAGTTATTAAGGGGTTGATCTTGTAGGGATTGTATTCATATGGATTTCGTTCAAATATGTGATTTTAGATTTGATCTCCGAGTTGAATATACACTCTATTAAATGGAAATAGAAGGAATTCATCATCAGTCGGTTAGGATCAATCTAAACCAGACCATTATATTATGTATACAATTCAACATGCCAACTATTAAACAACTTATTAGAAATCCAAGACAGCCAATCAGAAATGTCACGAAATCCCCCGCTCTTCGGGGATGTCCTCAGCGTCGAGGAACATGTACTAGGGTGTATGTGCGACTCGTTTAGATTATCAGCTGGCACATAACAAAAGAAAAAAAAGAACTTTTCCAGTATCAATGGTCAGTATCTGAGTGAATGGGATAGAATGGAAGAAGGAACTCCACTCATTATTAAACTCTATCATATCCCTCTATTGTGTATAAAGTTTATGGTTTCCATTGGTGCAAATCCAATTACCTCAATTGAAGATGAGAATAAATTCTCCATTGGTAGCAAATGGTTATCCATTAAGCGGAGGAAATCCTATTTAAAAAACATAACGATTAGGCTCCCACTCTGGCAAGAACGGACTAACAGGGCCAGCTACCCCAGCTAACTTTCATACTTAAATACCGTTACTTTATAAGTAGATCTCGTTGTGAAAGACCTATTACTGGAGAATTCATGGGTAGAGCCAAAGAATGTGAACTATACAAGTTCCCAATAACGTTGATTAGTTGATTAAATGAAGTGAAAGGCTCCGGTGTATAGAGAAGACCTCACCGTTTCAGAAGTAACCATAGAAACGAAGGAACCCCACTATTTCTTTATCTAGTTCTATTTTTTTTATTTACTCTATTTTTTTTTTTGATACATAGGAAAATAAAATTTTTTATGTCTTTCTTATTCTTGTTTCGTGGTAAAATACCTAAACAAAAAAAAGAAAAATCGTGGTTGGGAAGGTTATAGTAGCAAAAGCCATTGGAATTTTTATTTTATACATTGGAGAAATCCGTTTTGTTAGTATAGTAATAGAAGACAGAGTAAATAAAAGAATAGCTGAAAGAAAGAAAAAATGAGTTATTCGAAAAAGTTTCATTTATTCCATGACCAGAATTAAACGGGGATATATAGCTCGGAGACGCCGAACAAAAATGCATTTCTTTGCATCAAGTTTTCGAGGGGCTCATTCAAGGCTTACTCGAACTATGACTCAACAGGAAAAAAGAGCTTTGGTTTCAGCTCATCGGGATAGGGATAGGCAAAAGAGAGATTTTCGTCGGTTGTGGATCACTCGGATAAACGCAGTAATTCGCGAAAGAGGAGTATCCTATAGTTATAGTAAATTCATACACGATCTGTACAAGAACCAATTGCTTCTTAACCGTAAAATACTTGCGCAAATAGCTATATCAAATAGGAAATGTCTTGATATGATTTCGAACGAGATCGTATAAATAAAAAAAGTAGATTGTAAAGAATCCAACGGAATATTTTCAATGGAGTTCCCGGAGAATGAACTCCGGGAAGGTAGAGTAGAAATTACGATGATCAAATATGATAAAATAGTAAAACACGTTCAATCCAAAAAGATTTCTGATTCATTTTTTTCTTATGACACGATAATCAAATATAGATTCACGGATTTTTCGAGCAAAACACCAATCCGCATTTGAGTTCGGATTGGAATTATGATTCAAGTGAAGTAAGCCTATTTCTTTTTTTTATTTATTTGGAATTTTTCTTTCTTTTGATCTTTATTTTGAGTTCTAGCTTTCAAAGCATTAGTTCTAGCGGTCGATTCGCTTATTTGAAATCCTTTCCTTTTAAAGGGTAACAAAGATAAAATACGAGCTTGTTTTATCGCAAGAGTAATTAATCGTTGTTGTTTCAAGGTCAATCTATTCACTCGTCTAGATAATATTTTTCCTTGTTCACTAATAAATCGGCTAATTAAGCTCATGTTTCTATAATCAATTCGATCCCCCGATTGAATCGGGGGCAAACGCCTACGAAAAGATCGCTTGGATTTAAGAAAAGGTCGCTTGGATTTATCCATAGTTTGTTTAGTTTATTCCCTATCCCGAATATCTTATTTTCGTATTTTATATCTTATTTTCTTATTTTTTCATTAGAATTCAATTTCATTATCAATTTGCCCCAAATAGGATTTGTTTATTTCAATCTGTTATAGATCCGGTATAGAGAATGTCGTTCTTTTTTTCCCCCTCCTTGAAAGAAAGACCAATTTATTTTTTGATCTCTCCATGAATCGTATGTTTGTAACAATAGGGACAGAATTTTTTCAATTCTAATGGATTAGGCGTATTGTGCCGGTTCTTTTGAGTAATATATCTGGAAATGCCCGTTGATACCTTATTAACACCGTTTCGGACACAACTGGTACATTCCAAAATCACCGCCACTCGTACATCTTTACTCTTGGCCATGAACCTCCTTTATATTTTTGATT